TTATGATTATGAAATTAATTGAATGAACAATTCATAAAAATCAATCTTTCTGGGATATTCAATATATTCTATAGTTCCTTACCGTGTCAATTTCCAATTCTTGGTCATTGAGATTCATGGGCAATACAGATTAATATTTAAGGATATATATTACCTCCCCCTTTCTCCTTTCAAACAAATAAAAATGATTGAAGTTTTTCTATTTGGAATCGTGTTAGGTCTAATTCCTATTACTTTGGCTGGATTATTCGTAACTGCATATTTACAATACCGACGTGGTGATCAGTTGGACCTTTGATTAATTAACATTCTTTATTGATATTGACCCCCTATTTCTTTGTTTTAATCCTAATCCAGAGGAGGTCAAATTAAGACTTTAGACCGCTGTTCCATTATTTCAGTGTCATTCTCGATCTAACAAGAATGGAATCACGCTCTGTAGGATTTGAACCTACGACATCGGGTTTTGGAGACCCGCGTTCTACCGAACTGAACTAAGAGCGCTTTATTTTCATAAATAATCTTATGTGACCCCAATTCATCTTGCATGCATATACTATCATAATCTATATATATAGAACTCTCATCATATATATATTGATAGAATATCCATCTATTTATTTCTATTGAGTATGTATGTCCACCCTTAATCGGTCTCAATTGAGACCTTATTACTGCTCATAAGATAATTAATAGTTAGGGGTAGGGATGACAGGATTTGAACCCGTGACATTTTGTACCCAAAACAAACGCGCTACCAAGCTGCGCTACATCCCTTGAAATTGGTTTACAGTGTCATTGTAAAGAATCTTTGTCTTGTTTTCCATATCTTGATTTTCTCCGTTGATATATAAATTATCCTGCCATTTTTTTCTTTTTAGTTTCATATCGTATAACATATATTATAATAATAATAAAAGACTTATATACATCTGAAATCCGCCTAACAAAAAAATGAATATTTTTAGGGAATGCTCGGGCAGAGAAGAAATGGACCTCTTTTTTTTAACAAAAAAAAGAATATCTAATGAATCGTTGTACATTTCAATTTGAATTAGGAATTCTGCGTACAAATACAAGTGGTTATTAACTAAATAACCGTCTGATCATATTCATATATGTAATTATGTATTACAAATTACAATAAAGAATAAGAATTAAGAATAAAGAAGGAGGATTTTAAATGCGAGATCTAAAAACATATCTTTCCGTGGCACCAGTGGTAAGTACTCTCTGGTTCGGTGCTTTAGCAGGTCTATTGATAGAGATCAATCGTTTATTCCCGGATGCATTGATATTCCCCTTTTTTTCATTCTAGTTATTGACACGGGAAGGGGTGAAGAAGATTAGAGATACAATCAAATATCTGTGATTAATCCCCCTTCTCCTTCTTTTTTTTAGAAGTTAAAAAAGAGAAAGATTAAAGTTGGATTCGGCCTCAGTGAAACTCGGAATTCGGTCCAGGCTTCAATTGAATTTAATTAATAAGAGATTCAAAATTCAATTAATAATCAATTCCATTTCTATTAATCTATTAAATAATAGGGTGAGACCAGAAATGGAAATGGAATGGCTAAGGCGGGGCAAGAATATCATAATCATACAAGATACTTAAATGAAAACAGAAATACTGTACTGTGATTCTAAATAGAGTTAGAAATCGTTGTATTACTTAATCATTACTATACTATATTGACTATATTGATTATTGATTGGAACGAGATCCTTCATAATTTGATTTCGAGTTAGCAACCTCTATTATTTTATTTTTCGTTCCTTTTCGCTTCGAATCGTAAAATAGAAGAGTTAAGTGAATCAAAAGCACAAAGGAGGTTCATGGCCAAAGGTAAAGATATCCGAATAGGGGTTATTTTGGAATGTACCAGTTGTGTTCGAAACAGTGTGAATAAGAAATCAACGGGTATTTCCAGATATATTACTCAAAAGAATCAACACAATACGCCTAGTCGATTGGAATTGAGAAAATTCTGTCCCTGTTGTTGCAAACATACGATTCACGGGGAGATAAAGAAATAGAGAAAATTGATCGCTTGTGTGTCACCCCTCCAAGGAACATGAAAAATGATATATTTTTTCATATTGTTCTAAACTGAAATTGTATATATAACAATTATTTAAAAATTTTAAAATATTAAATATAAGAATTAAAAATATTAAATATAAGAATAAAAAAAGAGAAACAAAGCAAATCCTATTTCTTACAAAATAGGATTTTCGGGATAAGGAATAAACAAACTATGTATAAATCTAAGCGTAAGCGACTCTTTCTTAAATCTAAGCGACTCTTTCTTAAATCCAAGCGACCTTTTCGTAGACGTTTGCCCCCGATCCAATCGGGGGATCGAATTGATTATAAAAACGTAAGTTTAATTAGTCGATTTATTAGTGAACAGGGAAAAATATTATCTAGACGGGTGAATAGATTGACCTTAAAACAACAACGATTAATTACGATTGCTATAAAACAAGCTCGTATTTT